TACTTTATCCGATGATTGTATAAGGAGGACCATAGAAAAGAGTGGAAAAAATGAAAAAATCAACGGGATTCTTGAGTGGATCAGGAATCCAAAATTGGATTTGTTATGGATAAAGGATCTTCTTATGTTATATTATACTATGAAATTCTCGACGATGAGTCCATTTGAGAGATTTTATATTGGTATTCATGATATGGATCCAATTAAATTTGAATATCATGGGGATGCAATTCATCTCATTGAATTTACAGGAGACGATTTCTCATCTCTATGGGATTAGATCCCGAGTTATTGTGAAGTAAAAAAAAAAAACGATGAGATTATGGAAGTAAATATTCTCGCATTTATTGCTACTGCACTGTTCATTCTAGTTCCTACTGCCTTTTTACTTATCATATATGTAAAAACCGTCAGTCAAAATGATTCATTTGAATGAAGCTTGACTTGGTAGTTCTTATCCATGATTGAAGAAATGAAAGGGATTCAAATTTCATGGATTAGTATTAAATGAAAAAAGGGGGCTAGAGTTAGCAGTATAGAAGATCCGATAGTATAGTGTGGTAGAAAGAGCTCTATGAACCTTTCTACCACACTATCGATTAGTGTAGAAAGTTGTACTTTCTAAAGATCTAGAATAAAAACATGGGAGTTCTTGAAATCGTTTTTTTTATTGAAAGGTTATTTTATTATTCCTAGATTCCATTACTCGATTCCAGTAGAATTTGAAAATGGAGGTGTTTTTCTTTAGAAACGTTTTGCAGAACCATATATGAAATAATTGATAAAGTTTCATTACTCAACTCCACTCAATGAGTCGTACCTCTAGAGTCCACTTCTTCCCCAAACTACAAGTGAAAGAGAAAATGTAAAGACTACCATTAAAGCAGCCCAAGCAAGACTTACTATATCCATGTGAATGCTGTCCCCCATCTCTATGACTATCAAGGAATTCTTCCATTATTGATCACTACTCTAATAATAGTGGAATCCATGGCGCAGAGTCAAAAAGGGACTCTGCGCCAAACGCTATTAAGAAATCAATTCAATAACTCCACCCACAAGAAGCGCCTATAAGATTTCTGGTAGAAGCGGTAAGCGTTAAACACAAGTAAGAGAGGAAGTTACTCCTTTGGTATTCTCAAGTATTGTCAAGTGAATGTTATTAACGGAATATGTAGGAATAGTAAGATCCACTATATCTTTTATTGACCACGGAAACATGGACAATCAAGATGGAGCACTACCTATTGCATATATCTACCTACCCCTTTGATCTAATACTTAAAGTCTCCCGACTGTCTCTGTGAGACAGTCGGGTCTATTCTATTACATTCTTGATTGGGGGTTACCGAAAAGAAAGAAGTTTTTTTCTGAGTCTATCAAAGGCAATTCTCTATCCAATCTTGGATTGGATGTCTGAGCATTCAGAGACTCTCGTAAGTCTGTATCCAAGGTATCTTACACCCTTTCCAGAACTCATAATAGGATTCCCCACCCGACTATCCAATCTAACCCAAAACTCAGTCAGTAGACATAGTGGAAGGGAATCCCTAAGTCTTGATAGCTAGACCTTCCTATACTAGAATCCTTCCTTGGAGCCTAGACGCAAGGGTTGAGATAGAATAGAGTCTACAGATTTTAAGAAAAAAGCAAGTACCAGCCGTTTTAGTCTTTTTATCTTATTCCGCTTCTGCTGGGGCAAAAATGTGTCGAGTTTTCTCATATCAGCAGAAAAAATAAGGGATTTCGGTTTTTGTTGTTGTTGATCAGGCGACACCCAGATTTGAACTGGGGAAAAAGGATTTGCAGTCCCCCGCCTTACCCCTCGGCCATGTCGCCAAAATGATAGAAAATAGCTAGGAAGATTTCCCCCTCTTTGGGGGCTATTCCTTAATCTCCTGTTTTTATGTTTATGGGATTTGCATCTTGAATCCCGCTTTCCTTATCCCTTTACTAAATACTAAAAATGAAAAAAGGAATCCTTCCTCCTTTCTTTGGATCCAGTTGGCTCCCTTCGATTGATTGTAGCGTATCTCAAATCTCAAAACATCAAGAACTAACCCCCCCCTTTTTTTTATAGGGAAAGAGAAAATGTGGATTTTACATTACAGAAAAAAGGTAGGGCAAGCTTGGAACCATTAACTATTGACTTGAATTTAGGAAAGGTTTTTGGATCTCAAATTGTGTTTAATCTAATTAAGTTGATACACAACTAATCAGTATCCAGTCTTTATCAAGAATCAATCCCTTTCAATTCACTTTCCATTATAACAAGAATTCTTTATCTATGTAAACCCCAGAACAGAAATTGTGACACAGATATCCCTAATCAGGTATCGTAGCTATATATGCCTATAAAGGGAATGCGGGGAATTCTTCTTATTCATGGAATAATAGAATAGAAAGTATGATTATGATATAGCACGAGCACGGTCTGGCCTGTGTTGCCTCAAGTATAACTGGTATAGTAGCGGATAGTTAAATAGCTATAGCTGCGTGCGCTTCCTAGGTACAACCCCCCTTACCTACTTCAACCAGAGTCCATGAATTCGACTAACAAATAACAAATGGGTAAAAATGTCTTTCTTCTCTGCGAATCCTTTTTTGAACATTTGAACAATGGAATCGGCGAAAAAGTGGAGCAAAAGTGAAATGCTAAAAAACTCTATTCTATTCCTGATTATTCTGTTTTTCTCTCATTTATAGAGAACCGATCCAATCCTGAATTCTTTCTTTTTCTGGTACCAAAAAGGGTCGTAATATACTAAATTGGATGACTTTGGATATTCTATAACAAGACTCCACAAGTCTCATCGACAGAATTATGTTTCTAGGAATGTTTTCTAAATTTGTATCTGTTGAAAATTCGAATTTGAGTATCAAATTCTCTTTTAACCTCTCCCCACACGTATTTTCTCCATTACAATTTTCTACATTCCATATATGATATGGAGTTGGATCAAATTTCATGCGATTTAGTAAACCAAATATACATTCCATCATTGCTAGCTCGACCCAGAGGGTTCGAGGAAGAATGAGCCAATAATGAATGGGATTTTTTTGAAAAAGAGGAAACTTAAGATGCTACAAGATGAAAATGAGGGAATGTCTACAATACCTGGGTTTAGTCAGATACAATTTGAGGGATTTTGTAGGTTCATTGATCAGGGCTTGATGGAAGAACTTTCTAAGTTCCCAAAAATAGAAGATACCGATCAAGAAATTGAATTTCAATTCTTTGTAGAAACATATCAATTGGTAGAACCTTTGATAAAAGAAAGAGACGCTGTGTATGAATCACTCACATATTCTTCTGAATTATATGTACCTGCGGGATTAATTTGGAAAAACGGTAGGAATAGGCAAGAGCAAACCATATTGATTGGAAACATTCCTCTAATGAATTCCCTGGGCACCTTTATAGTCAATGGAATATACAGAATTGTGATCAATCAAATATTGCAAAGCCCCGGTATTTATTACCGTTCAGAGTTGGACCCTAAGGGAATTTCTATCTATACCGGCACCATAATATCGGATTGGGGAGGAAGATCAGAATTAGAGATTGATAGAAAATCAAGGATATGGGCTCGTGTGAGTAGGAAACAAAAAATATCCATTCTAGTTCCATCATCAGCTATGGGTTCGAATCTAAGAGAAATTCTAGATAATGTTTGCTACCCTGAAATTTTCTTGTCTTTCCTGAATGCTAAGGAGAAAAAAACGATCGGGTCAAAAGAAAATGCCATTTTGGAATTTTATCAACAATTTGCTTGTGTAGGTGGTAATCCATTATTTTCTGAGTCCGAGTCCTTATGTAAGGAATTACAAAAGAAATTTTTTCAACAAAGATGTGAGTTAGGAAAGATTGGTCGACGAAATATGAATCAGAGACTGAATCTTGATATACCTCATAACAATACATTTTTGTTACCGCGAGATGTATTGGCAGCTGCGGATCATTTGATCGGAATGAAATTTGGAATGGGTACACTTGACGATATGAATCACTTGAAAAATAAGCGTATTCGTTCTGTAGGGGATCTCTTACAAGATCAATTCGGATTGGCTCTGGGTCGTTTAAAAGATGCGGTTCGAGAAACTCTCTGTAGAAAATTTATAACGACTCCTCGTAATTTGGTAACTTCAACTCCATTAACAACCACTTATGAATCGTTTTTCGGCCTCCACCCCTTATCTCATGTTTTGGATCAAACTAATCCATTGACACCAATCGTTCATGGGCGAAAATTGAGTTATTTGGGTCCTGGAGGATTGACAGGGCGAACGGCAAGTTTTCGGATACGAGATATCCACCCTAGTCACTATGGACGTATTTGCCCAATTGACACGTCTGAAGGAATCAATGTTGGACTTATTGGATCCTTCGCGATTCATGCTAGGATTGGCCACGGGGGGTCTCTAGAAAGCCCGTTTTTTGAAATTTCTGAAAGATCCAACGAGTCGCGGGTGGTTTATTTATCATCAAGTAGAGATGAATACTCTATGGTATCCACAGGAACTTCTTTGGCGTTGAATCCGGGCATTCAGGAAGAACAGGTTGTTCCAGCTCGATACCGTCAAGAATACCTGACTATTGCATGGGAACAGATTCATCTTCGAAGCATTTTTCCCTTCCAATATTTTTCGATTGGAGCTTCTCTCATTCCTTTTATCGAGCACAATGATGCAAATCGGGCTTTAATGAGTTCAAATATGCAACGTCAAGCAGTTCCGCTTTCTCGGTCCGAGAAGTGCATTGTTGGAACTGGGTTGGAACGCCAAGTGGCTCTCGATTCGGGGGTTTCTGCGATAGCCGAACACGAGGGAAAGATCCTTTATACTGATACTGACAAGATCATTTTCTCAAGTCATGGGGACACTCGAAACATTCCATTGCTTATGTATCAACGTTCTAATAAAAATACTTGTATGCATCAAAAATCCCAGGTTCAGCGGGGTAACTGCATTAAAAAGGGGCAAATTTTAGCGGATGGTGT